ACTTGCACAAACCTTCTTTATATAATATACGGGACGATGTTCCTATGTATTCTTCAGGCCCTTTCTTCAATTAGTTGTTAATGTGAATGAACCATAACTATGTAGTCCTATTCCTAATAGATTGACCCCAAAATAGCATATCCAAATTATAAGAAATCCTATAGAAGCCACAATTGCCGAATCCACACCCTGAAAGCTCTGATTTGTTCTACTATGTAAATAAATCGCGAATATGGTCCAAGTAATAAATGCCCAAGTTTCCTTGGGGTCCCAATTCCAATAAGACCCCCATGCCTCATTAGCCCATACTGCTCCCGAAAGAATACCTATGGTTAAAAAAGTAAACCCTAAACTAATGACACGATAACTACACTGATCTAATTGTTGGGTTAATTGATACCTGTGATAATTTATAAATGAAAGAAAAGAAGTGTTTTGTAAAACACTTCTTTTTTCATTCACAAAGGAAAATGACCCAATTAATAAATGATTGCTTTTGCGAGGAATATCTAGGTTTTTTCGAAATGTAATGACTAAAAGAGCTACGGATAATAACGATCCACATAAAAGAGCTGCATAACTCAATAACATCATACTTACGTGCATCATTAACCACTGGGATTGTAGAGCAGGTACTAATATTGCAGATTGATGCATTTCGGTTGAAAGACCCGAAGTGGCAAAGCCTTGGGTAAAAATAGCACTTGGCGCGGTTATTGCGCTTAAATAACTTTTCTGGTTCCGTCTTTTAGGAAACATATGAATAATGGAGAAACTCCATGAAAGAAACATTAAAGATTCATATAAATCGCTTAACGGCAAATGTCTCGAATAAATCCAACGAGTAACTAATAATCCAGTTATACAGAAAAAGGTAGCCATCATGGCTTTTTCTGACAAATCAAATAGTACTACGGTTTCATGGACTAATAAGGTCATCAAATGAATCGTAATAACAATTGAAATGATAGAAAAAGAGATGTGAGTTAATATATGTTCTAAAGTGGCAAATATCATAATTTTTTTTAGGGGGGTATCCCCAATTACGGAATGGAAATCCGGAATTGAATTCATTATAGGATCTATTGTGCCTTTTTTAGAGGATGCCGCCACTCGGACTCGAACCGAGATGCTCTAGCACTGCTTCCTAAGAGCAGCGTGTCTACCAATTTCACCATGGCGGCTTCATCGAAATAATCATAGTCCATATGATGTTCAATCGTCGAGATTGAGGGATTTAATGCAATCTATTTTAGGAAATGTTAGAATCGATGAATAAAGACCCGTTCAAATAAATATTTAAACGCTCAATAATCCTTAGTATCATGGCAGGGGGTCATTTTAAACAGCGGGCTTTTCCGTATTATAAGTTCTTCTGGAATAGTTGGAACTAGACGGTTATGCCCTGAGTCCGGGTATAGAACTAAGAATTTTTTTTTTCTCATTTTTTGACGATTCATTTCTCATTTATCTGATTTGATAGATCCGAAATGAAAAAGATTCATTTTTCAATGAACAAAATAAAACAATATTTTTTATATATCACAACTTCATCACTACATCCAAAAGATTTCTATAAAAATTTGGATAGTTTGGTATCAAAGATGTATTAATGATTGGGATCTTCATTGTATACATAACATAATTTGTGTGAGGATTTACCAAACCCATTAGGTATTGGACCGGGCATATCGTATAACAAAAGAGTTTCAATCTTTATCGGAATTCTACTGTATGTACTTTAACTTAGAAAACTTAGAAAATCAAATTTAAACGGATAAGATCTTTTTATATATAGATTTGAAATCTAATATTAATAGATAAAATAATTTAGATATTAGATCTAGATATATCGATTGATCGATCCTCCAGCTCAAACATGGGATAGGATCTATTGGGGTTGGATTACGTAAGATTGACTCATTCTTTAGTCCATAAATATCGATCTAAAAGGGATCCTGGCAGTTTTATTATTTTTTTTTTTTTTTTTTATCTGTTCGAAACAAGAGGGAGTCCTTGTAGATATGTAGTGATTCAGAGAGCTACAAATCAAAGGTTTAAAATGAATATTTTAATCAATTAGTTTCAATAATCCATTGACTTTGACTATGAATCTTATCCCCGCCTTACTTTGGAACAAAAAAGGGGGCTCTAACCTCGTTCATACTTGTTTCAGATTTTCCAAAAATCTTAATGATGTATAACTATTGGAGATACATAATCCAATAAGCCAATCCCTTCCTAAGAAAAAAAAAAAAAGAAGAGTTTTGTTATTGTGAAAAATGAATCGATGGGGAAAGTTACAACCCCCATCTCGCGAATTATAAAAACCAATCAATGAAAGGTGAAACCTTGTATTTTGTGTCTAACTACTTCTTTCTTTTTTTTTTTTTTTCAAACAAAAAAAGAAATCATTTTTAGAACCTAGTATACAGAATAATTCGTATTCTACATACCACAACAGCTAGTTCTATCTCATATTGATGAGTTCAAAACATTAGTTAATGTGAATTCTTCATCTTATAAATTTAATCATCCAATTCATCGAGTCATGCTGATTCAGATTCAGATCATTCCAAGGCTTTATTACTTGTTTGTCGCACAAAAAAACTTTTTGAATGCCCGGTAGAAATAGATTTAGCTAAAGATAAAGCTTTTGCCGCGGCCTGATATCCCCTTCCTTTCCAAATATTTCTACGAATATGCTTTTTTGACAGAGAAGTACGTTTCTTTGGAACCGCCATTTCAAAATAAAAGGGTCACTCATTTTTATAGTTGGACGTGAAAGACATTTATTGTTCAATTCAAAATAGATTGTTCTTTCTATTAACTATTCATTATCTATCTTTATTCCATAGCCGATACTTATGCTTACTTCATAACATAGAAAAGTATGGATACAGATAGATGAGCATCGCATATGGTATCATTAAGGATAAAAAAAGAAATGAATTATAGAAGAAAAAAGAAAAAACGATGTGATTTTCAAGGGAATTTTTTTTTTCACATTTCCATTACATCCAATGTTCGAAGAAAGAATAATTTGTACTGGTTGGGGGCTTCATATCTTTATTCAATCTATGTCTACGGGCGGGATCTACTACCGTTGAATCGGATGCCATTGATAAGAATCAAAAAGGTTCCAATTCATATCTCAGTCTATTTAGATAATATATATATATATTATAAATGTTACATTTATAAAATCGAAAAGCTTAAGAACCCTTTCCTAATTTAGGAAACCAACAATGAATGTAACCTTTTTCTATTAATTGATCAAGCTCGGAGATAGAGTCCACATAATTAAAATTGAAATTAAATCAAAGTAGTTAATCCGTTAAACAATACATTACTTGATAAAATAAAGGGAATTTGAGTCATTTCTCATTTTAGTTCTATGCGAAGTGACAAGTATTCTAGGATTTTTCATAAACACATAAACATAAGTTTGTTTTATTGGACTCGAAGCCAATCAATTCCAGAATTAGTTAATGACTCCGAAGAAACTAAATAAAAACTAGGTTTATTGGATCGAGTTATTGGCAGATCCTATGATACATATCAGAATAAAGTACTTGAATTTTTGGTATCATTCTTTTTCCTTACTATATTGATATAAATATGGATAGAAATCACCGTATCTTATGTATATAGTAGAATAATGGAAAATCTCATCTTTTTTATCTTAATAAATATCTTCGTTAATAACTAGGTAGTAGCTTTTAACTAGTAACTTGGTTATTTGAAGAATTGTAACTTCTTCATTTGAATTTTTTGTTTTTTTTTTTTCAATAGTTTGGAAAGAATCAGAATAATTAAGAATGAAAAATCATATTTGAGTTCTTTTATATCTTGTATATCTTGATTTTTTTTTTTTATTTTATTATTGCTCCTTCCGGAAGAAATAAGGGCTGGTGAATGGGAAACAATTAATAAGAATAAAAAAAGAAAGTTTGATTTTCTTATGGAACATACATATCAATATGCATGGATCATACCTTTCGCTCTACTTCCAGTTACTATGTCAATAGGGTTGGGACTTCTGCTTGTTCCGACCGCAACAAAAAATCTGCGTCGTATGTGGACTTTTCCTAGTGTTTCATTGCTAAGTATAGTTATGGTTTTTTCGTCCGATCTGTCTATTCAACAGATAAATGGCAGTTCTATCTATCAACATCTATGGTCTTGGACCATCAATACTGATTTTTCCTTAGAGTTCGGCTACTTGATCGATCCACTTACTTCTATTATGTCAATACTAATCACTACGGTTGGAATCATGGTTCTTATTTATAGTGACAATTATATGTCTCATGATCAAGGATATTTGAGATTTTTTGCTTATATGAGTTTTTCCAATACTTCCATGTTGGGATTAGTTACTAGTTCCAATTTGATACAAATTCATCTTTTTTGGGAACTAGTGGGAATGTGTTCGTATTTATTAATAGGTTTTTGGTTCACACGACCGGCTGCCGCAAATGCTTGTCAAAAAGCGTTTGTAACTAATCGTGTAGGGGATTTTGGGTTATTATTAGGAATCTTAGGTTTTTATTGGATAACAGGGAGTTTCGAATTTCGAGATTTGTTCGAAATCTTCAATAACCTGATCCGTAATAATGGGGTCAACTCTTTATTTGCTACTCTGTGTGCCTCCCTATTATTCGTCGGTGCAGTTGCTAAATCCGCACAATTTCCCCTTCATGTATGGTTACCTGATGCCATGGAGGGGCCTACTCCTATTTCGGCTCTTATCCATGCTGCTACTATGGTAGCAGCAGGCATTTTTCTTGTCGCTCGATTTCTTCCGCTTTTCACAGTCATACCTTACATAATGAATCTCATTTCTTTGATAGGTGTAATAACGGTACTATTAGGAGCTACTTTAGCTCTTGCTCAAAGAGACATTAAGAGAAGTTTAGCCTATTCTACAATGTCTCAATTGGGTTATATTATGTTAGCCCCAGGGATAGGCTCTTATCGAGCTGCTTTATTCCATT